TCAAACGAGCGTTCATTCTCTTTCTGCTGAAGGAAGGTCTATTTCTAGCCTTTCATTAAATACAGTAAATAATGAGAATGATCAAGTGAAAGACAAAAGTTTGAATCTTTCTGGTAAAAAAGAAAGTAGTATTCCCGATTATTCAGAATTTAATCGAATCATATATACGGGACATTGTAATCTTAAATTTCCTGCTATTCTCCGCGATAATTCTGATTTTTTTTTATTGACAAAGAGGCGAAGAAATAGATTCATCATTCCATTTCAATCGATTCAAGAACGAGAGAAAGAACTAATGACCCGCCTCAGCATTTCAATTGAAATACCCCAAAATGGTATTTTTCGTAGAAATAGTATTCTTGCTTATTTCGATGATCCTCAATACAGAAGAAAGAGTTCGGGAATTACTAAATATGGAACTGTAGGGTTGCATTCAATCCTCAAAAAAGAGGATTTAATTGAGTATCGAGGAGTTAAAGAATTTAAGCCAACATACCAAATGAAAGTAGATCGGTTTTTTTTCATTCCCGAGGAAGTTCATATTTTACCCGAGTCTTCTTCCATAATGGTACGGAACAATAGTATCATTGGGATAGATACACGAATCACTTTAAATACAAGAAGCCGAGTAGGCGGATTGGTTCGAATGGAGAAAAAAAAAAAAAGGATTGAACTAAAAATCTTTTCTGGAGATATCCATTTTCCTGGAGAGATGGATAAGATATTCCGACACAGTGGCATCTTGATACCACCGGGGACGGTAAAAAAAAATTCTAAGGAATCAAAAAAATTGAAAAATTGGATTTATGTCCAATGGATCACACCCACCAAGAAAAGATATTTTGTTTTGGTTCGACCCGTAATCATATATGAAATAGCGGACGGTATAAATTTAGCAACACTTTTCCCCCAGGATCCATTGCGGGAAAGGGATAATCTAGAACTCAGAGTTGTAAATTATATACTTTATGGAAATGGTAAACCAATTCGGGGAATTTCTGGCACAAGTATTCAATTAGTTCGGACCTGTTTAATGTTGAACTGGGACCAAGACAAAAACAATTCTTCTATCGAAGAGACCCGCGCTTCCGTTGTTGAAGTAAGTGCAAACGGTCTGATTCAAGATTTCCTAAGAATCAACTTAGCGAAATCCCATACTTCGTATATCCGAAAAAGGAATGGTCCGTTAGGTTCGGGATTGATCTCTGATAATAGGTCGAATCATACCAATATTAATCCATTTTCTTTTATTTATTCCAAGGCAAGGATTCAACAATCACTTAACAAAAATCAAGGAACCTTTCGTACGCTGTTGAATAGAAGTAAAGACTCCCAATCTTTGATAATTTTGTCATCATACAGTTGTTTTCAAATGAGTCCATTAAACGATGTAAAATATTACAGTGGGATAAAAGAACCAATTAAAGGAGATCCTCTATCTCCAATTAGGAATTCGTTAGGCCCTTTAGGAGCAGCCTCTCAAATTGATAATTTTTATTCATTTTACCATTTAATAACTCATAATCAGATTTCGTTAACTAAATATTTGCAACTCGACAATTTAAAACAGACCTTTGAAGTATTAAAATATTTTTTAATGGATGAAAACGGAAGAATTTATAATTCCTATATGAACATACTTTTGAATACATTCAATTTGAATTGGCATTTTCTACATCATAATTATTGTGTGGAAACATCCACAATAATTAGCCTCGGACAGTTTATTTGTGAAAATCTATGTATAGCCAAAAAAGGATCACACCTAAAATCGGGTCAAATTATAATTGTTCAAATTGACTCTGTAGTAATAAGGTCGGCGAAGCCCTATTTAGCCACCCCAGGAGCAACTGTTCATGGACATTATGGAGAAATCCTTTATGAAGGAGATACATTAGTTACATTTATATATGAAAAATCTAGATCTGGTGATATAACGCAGGGTCTTCCAAAAGTGGAACAGGTCTTAGAAGTGCGTTCGGTTGACTCAATCTCGATGAACCTAGAAAAGAGAGTTGAGGGTTGGAACGAGTGTATAACAAGAATTCTTGGAATTCCTTGGGGATTTTTGATTGGTGCTGAGCTAACTATAGTGCAAAGTCGTATCTCTTTGGTTAATAAGATCCAAAAGGTTTATAGATCCCAGGGGGTGCAGATCCATAATAGACATATAGAAATTATTGTACGTCAAATAACATCAAAAGTGTTGGTTTCAGAAGATGGAATGTCTAATGTTTTTTCACCCGGAGAACTGGTTGGATTGCTGCGGGCTGAACGAACGGGGCGTGCTTTGGAAGAATCCATTTGTTACCGAGCCGTATTATTAGGAATAACGAAAGCATCTCTAAATACTCAAAGTTTCATATCCGAAGCGAGTTTTCAAGAAACTGCTCGAGTTTTAGCAAAAGCCGCTCTCCGAGGTCGTATCGATTGGTTGAAAGGTTTGAAAGAGAACGTTGTTCTAGGGGGGATGATACCTGTTGGTACCGGATTCAAAGGA